CGCCAGGTGCTGTAGCTAACCGAGTAGCTCTAGAAGCATGTGTAAAAGCTCGTAATGAAGGACGTGATCTTGCTTCTGAGGGTAATGTAATTATCCGTGAGGCTTGCAAATGGAGTCCTGAACTATCTGCCGCTTGTGAGGTATGGAAAGAGATCAAATTTGAGTTCGCACCAGTGGATATTTTGGATAAGTAAGATAACAAGTAATTACTCTCCGTTCTCTTAATTGAATTGCAATTAAACTCGGCCCAATCTTTTACTAAAAGGATTGAGCCGAATACAAAGATTCTATTGCATGTTGCATGTATGATAAATAAATACATATATCTCTAGATATAGACGATTTGAAATAGAAAATCTAAGACTCAAATGTTTCTATTGTTCACTTGACTTGGATGGACAATTTTAGTAGAATAGAATTCTAATTCAACCTAGGGGGTTGACCGGTCTTCTCAACCTAAGCCTAATCTAATGACTCTGATTAGTCAGATATTCTTTTTTTTTTTTTAAAGGGGAGCAAAGGCATATGCAGGTAATTACTATAACTATTCGTAATCTGATTAGTTATATTCCAATAACTATGATTATTCAGATATTATTTTTTTTGAAAAAAAAAAGGAACAAAGGGATATGGCGATTGGGTGGTTTAATGAGATGGTGTTTAAGTTTCAGAAGGAGTTAGAATGCAGGTATGGGATAAAGAAATCAACGCAAAATCTTGGTCCTATTGAAAATACTAGTCAAAGTCAAGATCCGAGTCGAAGGGGTAGGGCTAAAAACATTCATAGTTGCAGGGATCATGACAATTTGAGTTCCAGTAATGTCGATAATTTATTCGGCGTCAAAGACATTCGGAATTTCATCTCTGACGCGGATGAGACTCCTTTCGTTAGGGATAGTAATGGAGACAGTTATTCTATTTATTTGGATGAAAATAGTGAAAATTTTTATTGGGATGAAAATAGTGAAAATTTGGAGACTGAGATTGACAACTACGGTCCTTATCTGATTGAACTAACAAGGTACTGTTCTTTTCTGAGTGAATTAGAAAGTGCTTTTTCTCGCTACCCAGAAGAGTCTAATGAACCAGAAGAGTCTAATGAACCACATGAACCAGAAGGTTCTAATGAAACAGACGAACCAGAAGGTTCTAATGAACCATATGAACCAAAAGGTTCTAATGAAACAGACGAACCAGATCAAAGAAATGAAACAGGTGAAACAATGGAGGAAAAAATGGCAAGGTGGAAAATTGAGAATTATCAAAACAGATCTGAATTTGATCTAGATGAAACAGATCAAACAGAGGGGCCTCCCGATTTTTCTCACCTTTGGGTTCTATGCGAAAATTGTTATGGACAAAATTATAAGAGCTTTTTCTTAGAAAAATTGAATATTTGTGAATATTGTGGAGATCATTTGGAAATGAATAGTTCAGAAAGAATTGAAGTTTCGGTCGACCCCAATACTTGGGTTCCTATGCACGAAGGCCTGGTCTCTATGGATTTCCTTGCATTTCTGGATTCGGATTCTGAAGAGTATCAGGAAGAGAAAGAGGAGAAGGAAGAGGTAGAGGAAGAAGAGGAGAAGGGCGACGATAAAAAGATAGAGGAAGAAAAAGGGGAGAAGGAAGAGGAGAAGGACGACGAGAAGAAAAAGGAAAAGGTAGAGAAAGAGGTAGAGAAAGAGGGCGACGAGAAGGAAGAGAAAGAGGAAGAAGAGAAGGTAGAGGAAGAGGGGAAGGAAGAGGAAGAGTATACGTATAAGGTTGAGGAAGAGGAAGAGTTTGAGGATGAGCCTTATGACGATCGTCTTGATCGTCATCAAACAGGGACAGGATTAACTGAGGCTGTTCAAACGGGCGTAGGTCAAATAAATGGTTTTCCCGTAGCAATGGCGTTTATGGATTTTCAGTTTCTAGGGGGTAGTATGGGATCCGTAGTGGGGGAGAAAATCACCTATTTGATTGAGTACGCTACCAATCATCTTCTACCTCTTATTATAGTGTGCGCTTCGGGGGGGGCGCGGATGCAAGAAGGAAGTTTGAGCTTGATGCAAATGGGTAAAATAGCGTGTGTCTTATATGATTATCAATCAATTAAAAAGTTATTTTTTGTATCAATCCTTACATCTCCTACTACTGGTGGGGTAACAGCGAGTTTTGGTATGTTGGGAGATATCATTATTGCCGAACCCAATGCCTACATTGCATTTGCGGGTAAAAGAGTAATTGAAGAAACATTGAAAATCGAGGTACCCGAAGGTGTCCAAGAGACTGAATTTTTATTCGAGAAGGGCTCATTCGACCTAGTCTTACCACGTCCGCTTTTAAAAAGTGTTCTAAGTCAGTTATTTAAGTTCCACGCCCTGGTTCCTTTGAATTACAATTCAATGGATAGAAAAGATAGATATAACGAATCTTTCGATGATTTCAACGAATCTTTCGACGATTTCGAAGAAACTCCTTCTTTATGAAATTTGAAAACAAGAAGAAAACACAAAGAAAGGAAGAAAAATACTAAAGTGGATTATCATACGTATCTTTGATGTAGAAAGATGAATAAGTCCATTTATTTAGTTGTCCATTCCTTGGACTTATTCTATATACTCACTTAGATATCTAGATACTTCTATCTCTAAATAAGAATTTTCAAATTGAATTTCTTAATAATAACTACGAATTCATAATAATTACAATTCTTATTCTTATATATAATTAGTATATATATATAAAATATGATATTAAAAAAAATAATAACAGGTACAAATAGTAAATCGAGGTACCCCATTTTATGACAACTTTCCATTTTCCCTCTATTTTTGTGCCTTTAGTAGGCCTAGTATTTCCGGCCATTGCAATGGCTTCTTTATTTCTTCATGTTCAAAAAAACAAGATTGTTTAGATCTGAAGGGCCCCAACCTCATCCATTTTTTTGAAACTTAAACTTGTTATAACACAGATATTTCGTTCGGGAAATAGGGTATAAAATCTGATTTCCGCCGAACATAAAATAAAGGAAAAAGTCCTTATGCCTGCAGAAAATGATCTATGCGAAAATGAATTCTAGCTAGTTTCAAATAGATCCGGATGGCTGGATACCTAAACTATAAAGTTGGTGGATCTATATGTATATCAATATGTAGATTGGGATCATATGAAGGGTATGTTATTATTTTAGATCTAACTAATTTGATGAATTACTCCTAAAGGTTCACATCAAACTAGTGCTAGTTCACATCAAACTAGTGCTAGTTGATGAGAGTTCCTTCGGAAACAAAAAAGTTTGGGGTATTCTCTCAATTCCAATAAAATGAAATCGGAGCAAGTATGAGTTGGCGATCAGAAGATATATGGATAGAACTTCTAAGGGGGTCTCGAAAATTAAGTAATTTTTTCTGGGCCCTTATCGTTTTTTTAGGTTCATTAGGATTCTTATTGGTTGGACTTTCCAGTTATCTTGGTAGACATTTGGTCGCTTTTGATCCGTCTCAGGAAATCCCATTTTTTCCACAAGGGCTTGTGATGTATTTCTACGGGATCGCGGGTCTCTTTATTAGTTCCTATTTGTGGTGCACAATTTCCTGGAATGTAGGTAGTGGTTATGATCGATTCGATAGAAAGGAAGGAATAGTGTGTATTTTTCGTTGGGGGTTTCCTGGAAAAAATCGTCGCATATTCCTCCGATTCCTTATAAAAGATATTCAATCCGTTCGAATAGAAGTTAAAGAGGGTATTTCTGCCCGTCGTGTCCTTTATATGGACATCAGGGGCTGGGGGGATATTCCGTTGACCCCTACTGATGAGAATTTGACTCCACGAGAAATTGAACAAAAAGCCGCGGAATTGGCCTATTTCTTGCGCGTACCAATTGAAGTCTTTTGAGAAAAAGAACTGGGGGGGGCTGAAGAACTAATGCTTTCTCAGCAGGAGGGAAAAAAGAAAGAATCCTTTTTTTCTAACAGTCGAGCCAAAGCACGCGTATATGGAACAACTATAAAACAAAACTGTTTTTTTTTGTAGTTTTTTATACGTATACAAATCCATGCAACTCAATTGAAATAAGTGACAAATTGAACTACTAGATTCAATTCATCTCATATATCAAACGATTTCGAAAGAAAGAAAGTTCTCTTTTTTTGAAGTTCAATATTTCTTGGAAGTGATACTTTAGAGGCAGATAAATCATATCTTGTAAATTATTTCCTTTTTGTCAATCGACCTTGTTTATCCTTTCCTTTGTGCTCTTTATTAACCAATAATGGGTTTTCTTACATAATAAGAACTGGCTCATTTCTGTCTTGTTTTACTGCTCATTTTTTTGAGCATCACAATATTTTTCTTTCAATTATTCTATTCTTGGCTATGGGGAATTGTTGGAATTTTTTCGACATGTTGGATATTTTGCTAGAAAAGGGGTTCTTTTGTCTCAAAATCTCAATAATATTCATTACTTAAAGTACTTCTTTCGGTTATTCATCGAAAGGAGACACTTGTTTGGAATTTGATGCATTGAGATATAGATATCTGGAAACAGTATTTTTGATTATTTCTTCATTCAAATTCGAAGTGGAGTATTAGTCTATTTCTTGATTCTTTCTAGATTCAAACAAAATCAAATAGATTCATAGGTTTGATACCTTGTCTCGAACTCCTGTTTGAAAGAAATATTAGATCACATAGAGTTGACAAATGAAGTGGGTAAATTACAAATTCACAGGTGAAAAATGGCAAAAAAGAAAGCATTCACTCCTCTTTTGTATCTTGCATCTATAGTATTTTTGCCCTGGTGGATTTCTCTCTCATTTACGAAAAGTATGGAATCTTGGGTTATTAATTGGTCGAATACTGGTCAATCCGAAATTTTTTTGAATGATATTCAAGAAAAAAGTATTCTAGAAAAGTTCATCGAATTAGAGGAAATCCTCTTCTTGGACGAAATGATCAAGGAATACTCGGAGACACATCTACAAAAGCTTCCTATAGGAATCCACAAAGAAACGATCCAATTAATCAAGATACACAATGAGGCTCGTATCCATACGATTTTGCACTTCTCGACAAATATAATCTGTTTTGTTATTCTAAGCGGTTATTCTATTTTAGGTAATGAAGAACTTGTTATTCTTAACTCTTGGGCTCAGGAATTCCTATATAACTTAAGTGATACAGTAAAAGCTTTTTTGATTCTTTTAGTAACCGATTTATGTATTGGATTTCATTCTCCCCACGGTTGGGAACTAATGATTGGTTCTGTCTACAAAGATTTTGGATTTGTTCATAATGATCAAATTTTATCTGGTCTTGTTTGCACTTTTCCAGTTATTCTCGATACTATTTTTAAATATTGGATTTTTCGTTATTTAAATCGTGTATCTCCGTCACTTGTAGTTATTTATCATTCAATGAATGATTGATAAACGATCTACCCATATTAATCTAATCAATTAGAATGTTTCTTTCTTTTTAGTTCTTCATAAGCATTCAAACTTTCTATCCGGGGGATTTTCATCCTATAGTATTCCAATAAAATGATTCCAGTAAATAGCAAAATCGTGGATAGGGAACTATACTAGCGACCTACCCCAATTTATTGTAGAAATTTTCGGATCAATGATTAGACCATGCAAACTAGAAATACTTTTTCTTGGATAAAGGAACAGATTACTCGATTTATTTCCATATCGCTCATGATATATATCATAACTTGGACATCCATTTCAAGTGCATATCCCATTTTTGCGCAGCAGGGTTATGAAAATCCACGAGAAGCGACTGGGCGTATTGTATGTGCGAATTGCCATTTAGCTAATAAGCCTGTGGATATTGAGGTTCCACAAACGGTACTTCCTGATACTGTATTTGAAGCAGTTGTTCGAATTCCTTATGATAAGCAAGTGAAACAAGTTCTTGCTAATGGTAAGAAAGGGGGTTTGAATGTAGGGGCTGTTCTTATTTTACCGGAGGGGTTTGAATTAGCTCCTTCCGATCGTATTTCTCCCGAGATGAAAGAAAAGATAGGCAATTTGTCTTTTCAGAGCTATCGACCTAATAAAAAAAATATTCTTGTGATAGGGCCTGTCCCTGGGCAGAAATATAGTGAAATCACCTTTCCTATTCTTTCCCCAGACCCCGCTACTAAGAAAGATGTTCACTTCTTAAAATACCCTATATATGTAGGGGGGAATAGGGGAAGGGGTCAGATTTATCCCGACGGAAGCAAGAGTAACAATACAGTTTATAATGCTACAGGAGCAGGTATAGTAAGTAAAATCATACGAAAAGAAAAAGGCGGATATGAACTAACCATAACAGATCCATCCGATGGACGTAAAGTGGTTGATATTATCCCTCCAGGACCAGAACTTCTTGTTTCAGAGGGTGAATCCATCAAATTGGATCAACCATTAACGAGTAATCCTAATGTAGGTGGATTTGGTCAGGGAGATGCAGAAATAGTACTTCAAGATCCATTCCGTGTCCAAGGTCTTTTGTTCTTCTTGGCATCTGTTATTTTGGCACAAATCTTTTTGGTTCTTAAAAAGAAACAGTTCGAGAAGGTTCAATTGGCCGAAATGAATTTTTAGACTCGCGGATTTATCGGCATCCGATTTGGAAAAAGAACAAAATTCTTGTTGTCAATTTTGGATGATCAAAAAAAAGAAATTCTGAAAAACCTTTTATTTATTTACTCTTTTTCTACGAGCTTGGGGGAATCCTTTGGACCGCATTCCTAGTCATAATAAGTCGATTTTTGTTTGAAGAAGACTATTCTATTTGACTTTATGACTTTACCACCTCTTTCTTTGTTTTTTTAGCCAAATTGAATTGGTACGACTATGTTACTATTGCCAGTGCCAGATTTAAATGTCATAAAACGGATCCATTTTATTCTATTTGAATATTGAAATCGAATACAATTGGGATAAATATTAGCCTAAGTAGGCGGGTAATAGAACGAACTATAAATGAGGGGAACAAAAAATTATAGGAGGCATTATTTGTCTTCCTAGTCTTCGACATAAGAAAGGGAATTTTCTACACCCCTTTCTTGTGTCGAAAGAGTAATGATTTTGGATCCTGTTCGGCAAAAATTCCTAGTCTTGGTTTCGGTTTTCCAGATAGATCGGAACTTTTTTCGATTTATGATGGACAATAAAGTAGTGGACAAACAAAAAATAGAATTTATTTGCCATTTAGACGAAAAAAAGACTCTGATTCTTAGGAACCCAACGGGCCCTTTCCCCTCAAATCAGATAAACAAAGAAGGGAATCCCGTTGAGTTCCTACGCTTTCATGTCTACAACTCAATTCATCCGATTCCTACAGGGATGAACCTAATCCAGAATATGAACCATAAAAGAAAATACCTATTAAACCGATCACAAGAATACCAGTTACAGTACCTATTATCCAAAGAGGAATCCTTCCAGTAGTATCGGACATTTACTCCACCTCCCTCCAATTTCATCAAGTGGTCATGCTAGAGACATAAACAGTCGT